ATTGGGATTGGACTTATAAATCGATTCATAACCTTTCGAGCACAACCAATATATATTAGAACCCCCTTTACTTGCAGGAGTACATCTTGGATCTGCCAATTATGTTATGGTCGGAGTCCTACTCATGGTGACCTGGTCGAATTGGGAGAAGCTGTAGGTATTATTGCAGGTCAATCAATTGGGGAACCAGGGACTCAACTAACATTAAGAACTTTTCATACCGGTGGAGTATTCACAGGTGGTACTGCCGAGTATGTACGAGCTCCTTCTAATGGAAAAATAAAATTGAATGAGAATTTGGTTCATCCCACACGTACCCGTCATGGGCATCCCGCTTTTCTATGTTCTATGGACTTGTATGTAACTATTGAGAGTCGGGATATTCTACATAATGTAAATATTCCACTAAAGAGTTTGATTTTAGTTCAAAATAATCAATATGTAGAATCAGAACAAGTAATTGCTGAAATTCGTGCTGGAACGTCCACTTTTTATTTTAAAGAGAAGGTACGAAAACATATTTATTCTGAATCAGAGGGAGAAATGCATTGGAGTACTGATGTACACCATGCACCTGAATATACATATGGTAATGTTCATCTATTATTAAAAACAAGTCATTTATGGATATTAGCAGGAGGTTCGTGCAGATCTAGTATAGTGTCTTTTTCGCTCCACAAGGATCAAGATCAAATGAATCCTCATGCTTTTTCTGTCGAAGAAAGATATATCTCTGATCTATCAATGACTAACGGTCGAGTAAGATATAAATTGTTAGATACTTCTGATAAAAAAGATAAGAAAATTCTTGACTATTCAACAAGACCTGATCAAACCATATCTAATGGTCATTGGAATATTATATATCCTTCTATTATCCAAGGGAATTCTTATTTCTTGGCGAAAAAGCGAAGAAATAGATTCATCATCCCATTACAATATGATCAAAAACGAGAGAATGAACTAATACCCTGTTTTGGTATTTCAATCGAAATACCAAAACAGGGTATTTTACGTAGAAATAGTATTCTTGCTTTTTTTGATGATCCACGATACAGAAGAAATAATTCGGGAATTACTAAATATGGGACCGTAGAGGTCAATTCAATTATCAAAAAAGAGGATTTGATTGAGTATAGAGGATCAAAAGAATTTATTCCGAAATACCAAATGAAAGTAGATCGTTTTTTTTTTATTCTCGAGGAAGTGCATATTTTACCTGAATCTTCATTGATAATGGTCCAGAACAATAGTATCATTGGAGTAGATACACAACTCGTTTTAAATACAAGAAGTCGAGCAGGCGGATTAGTCCGCCTGGAGAGAAAAAAAAAAAATATTGAACTAAAAATATTTTCCGGAGATATTTATTTTCCTGGAGAGGCAGATAAGATATCTAGGCACAGCGGCATTTTTATACCACCGAAAACAAAAAAAAAAAATTCTAAGGAATCAAAAAAATTGAAAAATTGGATCTATGTCCAACGGATCACACCCACGAAGAAAAAGTATTTTGTTTCGGTTCGACCCGTAGTCACATATGAAATAACTGATGGCATAAATTTAGCAACACTTTTTCCTCAAGATCTCTTGCGGGAAAAGGATAATGTCCAACTTAGAGTTGTCAATTATATCCTTTATGGAAATGGCAAGTCAATTCGAGGAATTTTTCACACAAGTATTCAATTAGTTCGCACTTGTTTAATATTGAATTGGGATCCAGAACAAAATGGTTCTCCGAAAGAGATTCGTGCTTCCTTTATTGAGGTAAAGGGAAATGATCTGATTCGAAATTTCATGAGAATTGAGTTAGTAAAGTCCAGCATTTCGTATATCGGAAAAAGATATGATAGGGCAAGTTCAGGATTGATTTCCGATAATGGATTAGATCGTACAAATATAAATCCTTTTTACTGCAAGGTTAGTATTCAATTACTTACACAACATCAAGGTACTATTGGTACATTGTTGAATCGAAATAAGGAATGCCAATTTTTGATAATTTTGTCATCATCCAATTGTTCTCGAATTGGTCCATTCAATGGTTCGAAATATAACATGATAAAAGAATTGGATCCCATAATCCCAATTAAAGATTTGTTGTGTCCTTTGGGGACTATTGTTCCTAAAATGGTAAATTTATATTCATTTTACCATTTAATAACTTATAATCAGATTTTGTTAAAGAAATATTTGCTACTTGGTAATTTTCAACAGACTTTCCAAGTACTTAAATACTGTTTAATAGATGAAAATAGGAGGGTTTATAATCCCGATCCATGCAGTAACATCATTTTGAATCCATTCCATTTGAATTGGCATTTTATCCATCACGATTATTGGGAAGAGACATCTACAATAATTAGCCTTGGACAATTTTTTTGTGAAAATATATGTCTATTCAAAAACAAACCGTACATAAAAAAATCTGGGCAAATTATAATTGTTGATGTTGACGCTTTAATTATAAGATCCGCTAAGTCCTATTTAGCCACTCCAGGAGCAACTATTCATGGCCATTATGGTAAAATATTTTACGAAGGAGATACATTAGTTACATTTATATATGAAAAATCAAGATCTGGTGACATAACACAAGGTCTTCCAAAAGTGGAACAAATCTTAGAAGTACGTTCGATTGATTCAATATCAATGAACCTTGAAAGGAGAGTTGAAGGTTGGAACAAAGGTATACCAAAAATTTTTGGAATCCCCTGGGGATTCTTGATTCAAGCCGAGCTAACCATAGCTCAAAGTCGTATCTCTTTGGTTAATAAAATCCAAAGGGTTTATCGATCTCAGGGGGTACAGATCCATAATAGACATATAGAGATTATTGTACGTCAAGTAACATCAAAAGTGTTGGTTTCAGAAGATGGAATGTCTAATGTTTTTTCACCTGGGGAATTAATTGGATTGTTGCGAGCGGAACGAGTGGGGCGCGCTTTGGACGAAGCGATCTCTTATCGCGCAATCCTATTGGGAATAACAAGGACATCTTTGAATACTCAAAGTTTCATATCCGAAGCAAGTTTTCAAGAAACCGCTCGAGTTTTAGCAAAAGCTGCTCTACGAGGTCGTATTGATTGGTTGAAAGGCCTGAAAGAGAATGTTGTTCTAGGTGGAATTATACCTGTTGGTACAGGATTCAAAAAATTAGTGCACCATTCAAGTAAGGAAAAAAACTTTTATTTGGAAATCAAAAGAAAGAATCTATTTGACTTGGAAATAAAAGATCTTTTGTTACACCATAGAGAATTATTTTGTTCTTATGTACCAAACAATTTCCATGAGACATTAGAACAATTATTTACGCGATTTCATGATTCCTAAGAGCGGATTCTTTTACTTTAACTATCTTTAACTATCTTTTAATTATCTGTTTTTAATTATCTGGTCTGGCTTTTCTTTTAACTTAACTATCTTGTTCTTGTTCGAATATTGATAAAAAAATAAGTAATTAAAAGACATTAATGGTTTGTACTGTGTATTAAAGGTCAATTCCCGGCAGAAGGTTCCATCGGAACAATTACTTATTTCAAAGTACCTCGTCTCTTTGTTAAAGTAAAAAAAAAAAAAGGAAGTGTGGGAAAAATGACAAGAAGATATTGGAACATTAATTTAGAAGAGATGATGGAGGCCGGAGTTCATTTTGGTCATGGTACTAAGAAATGGAATCCTAGAATGGCCCCTTACATCTCTGCAAAGCGTAAAGGTATTCATATTACAAATCTCACTGGAACTGCTCGTTTTTTATCAGAAGCCTCTGATTTAGTTTTTGATGCGGCAAGTAGGGGAAGAACCTTCTTAATTGTTGGTACCAAAAATAAAGCAGCAGATTCAGTAGCATCGGCTGCAATAAGAGCCCGGTGTCATTATGTTAATAAAAAATGGCTTGGTGGTATGTTAACGAATTGGTCTACTACGGAAACGAGACTTCAAAAGATCAGGGATTTAAGAGCAGAACAAAATATGAGTAAACTCAACCGTCTTCCCAAAAGAGATGCGGCAATATTGAAGAGAAAATTATTTACCTTGCAAACATATCTCGGCGGTATCAAATATATGACGAGGTTGCCTGATATTGTGATCATCGTTGATCAGCAAGAAGAATATATGGCTCTTCGAGAGTGTGTAATTTTGGGTATTCCGACGATTTGTTTAATCGATACAAATTGTGACCCGGATCTCGCAGATATTTCGATTCCATCCAACGATGATGCTATAGCTTCAATACGATTGGTTCTTAACAAATTAGTATCCGCAATTTGTGAGGGCCGCTCTAGCTATATAAGAAATCCTTGATTATGATTAAGTTAATTTTGGGGGGATTTTTTGGATTCGGTTACTATTCTTGAATAAATTAAATAAAAAAAAGCAAAAAGGGTAAGTGCGGGTATATTGATAATATGTTATTATATTACGTGATTTCTTGGTATCCTATGTAAATTCTTGATATTTTAAATATACAATTATATACAATTAATGAATACAATTTTTGATTCATATTGGTGAGTTGAAAAAGAGATAGAGATGGTTGAATCAAAATAATTTCTTTTTTGAAGTTAAATTTCTGCTAGAGGACAATATGAATGTTATACCATGTTCCATTAAAACACTCAAAGGGTTATACGATATATCGGGTGTAGAGGTAGGCCAACATTTATATTGGCAAATAGGAGGTTTACAAATCCATGCCCAAGTACTTATCACTTCTTGGGTAGTAATTGCTATCTTATTAGGTTCAGTCATTATAGCTGTTCGGAATCCACAAACCATTCCGACCAACGGTCAGAATTTCTTTGAATATATCCTTGAATTTATTCGAGACTTAAGCAAAACCCAGATTGGAGAAGAATATGGCCCTTGGGTTCCCTTTATTGGAACTATGTTCCTCTTTATTTTTGTTTCTAACTGGTCAGGTGCTCTTTTACCTTGGAAAATTATACAGTTACCTCATGGAGAATTAGCTGCACCCACGAATGATATAAATACTACTGTTGCTTTAGCTTTACTCACGTCCGTCGCATATTTTTATGCGGGTCTTAGCAAAAAAGGATTGGGTTATTTTGGGAAATACATTCAACCAACCCCCATCCTTTTACCAATTAACATCCTAGAAGATTTCACAAAACCTTTATCTCTTAGTTTTCGACTTTTCGGAAATATATTAGCTGATGAATTAGTAGTTGTTGTTCTTGTTTCTTTAGTCCCTTCAGTAGTTCCTATACCTGTCATGTTTCTTGGATTATTTACAAGTGGTATTCAAGCTCTTATTTTTGCAACCTTAGCCGCGGCTTATATAGGTGAATCCATGGAAGGTCATCATTAACTAGCTTTTCGAATAGTCTTTTTTTTTATTCTATCATTAAGCAATCCCACATGATTCATGATAATCCAATTGGATGAGTAAGATAATAGTGTATGATTCCATCATCTAGAATTGTAGGAGAAAAGATAGACAATATTCCAACATAATTCTAAAAAAAAGAAGGGCTGGGGAGGTTATAGTTAGAGTATAATATATGTAATAATGTCTATAGGCTCTAAACCCCCGTCTATTTTTCTAGGAATTATTCTATTCCAGAATCAATTAAAAAAAATTAGGATGGTTTACATTATGGAAGAAAAGAATGGATATGTGATATTAGAATCACATTAAATATTCTTTAGTTATATGAGATAAGTCTATCCATAATATCGCTATATTACATAACTATATAATATTTATTTTTTTTTTAGTATTGTTTATTTTATTCATTTATTTATTATAGTATTGTATTGTAAGGCTAGAATTTCTATTTTTCCTAATTACAACCAATCCTATAATCATAATCTGGATCCTCATTATTCATATTTGTTATGTTATATATGAACAATATACAACATATAATAAATATATATATTTATTATCCGGTGTAATTCAAATTGAAATTAGATTCAATTCATTATATATTTCATTATATATTTCTTATTATATATTTCTTATTTATATATTATATATTTATTTATTTATATATTATTTATTATTCTTAATTCCTTAATTCTTATATTTTTATATTAAAAATTTTTGTTATTATTTTATTTATTCTTATTTGATAATATGTATAATATACAATACAAATTACAAATAATATAATTTATTATAATTATAAATAAATAATTAATAAATAAATTTTTAATTTTTAATTTAAGTTAAGATATTAATTATTAATATCTATTGGTACTTTTTTATTACATAATATGTATTACATATTAACTTTTTTATTACTATTACATTTTATTACTATTACATATTAATATATATATTTTATTATATTAATTTTTATTTATATTAATTTATATTTATATTGGATTAATTTGGTATTAAATTAATTTGATAATTTGATTGATATTGATTGCAGCTCACACTGCATTTAGATAGATTTCAATATCAGTCCTTCTCTTCTAGCAATTTTTTTTTTTAATGAAAAAATAAATAAACTTAACAATAGTGTAGTGTAGTAAAGAACGAAGAATTAAATGAAAGAATGGTTCGAAACAAAGAAATACAATAGTTACAACTGTATGCATATGGATTTACAAAAACTCTATGATAGTTAAAAACTAAAAACGAGATAGTTCTGACGATTCCGTTTTTTAATTTAGTAATTAATATTATTATTTCAACTTGGAGTTTTTAGTTACTTTGACCGCTGGATCTTAATTAAAAAAGTCATAATTGATTGGTTGATTGTATCATTAACCATTTCTTCTTTTTTGTTTTGTGTGAGGAACTTACCATGAATCCACTGATTTCTGCCGCTTCCGTTATTGCTGCTGGATTGGCCGTGGGGCTTGCTTCTATTGGACCTGGAGTTGGTCAAGGTACTGCTGCAGGCCAAGCTGTAGAAGGTATTGCGAGACAACCGGAAGCAGAGGGTAAAATACGAGGTACTTTATTGCTTAGTCTAGCTTTTATGGAAGCTTTAACAATTTACGGACTGGTTGTGGCATTAGCACTTTTATTTGCGAATCCTTTTATTTAATCCTCAAAATATAAAAAAGTACCTTAGAGACTTTTTTCTTATTAACTATTAACTTGGAATTTTCCTTTGCTTCTTAGAATTATATTAACACGTTACTAAAAAATTACTTATTTATTAAGACAATACCTAGGAAGGGTTGATTTGAAGATGAGGAATTACCGCATTCACTTGCTTTCTTCCTTTCTGTCTTTAGCTTAGTACAATAGAAAACTTTTTTATTTTCATTGTTTGGAAGTGTTTCAACAAATGAAATATTTTTCAATTGATATCAGATCTAAAACCTAAGTCTAAAGTCTAAGTAAAGTATCTTATTAGAAAATTTTTTAAAATGTAAAAAAATTTAAACAAAACAAATGAAATTACTAGATTTCTTTTATTCTCATTAAATAAATAAAGTGGAAAAAAAAAAGAAATCGATCAAAAAAAAGGGGCGATCGGAGTGATACAAAAAGAACTCTGTTCTTTGTTAGTC